AGATAGATAGACAGATGACAAATAGAGTTCTTATCTATATAACTCTATTTTTGTTAGTATCATTTGTCTATAATGATAATAATTGATAAATCAAAAATTTTCAATTGAATTTTTTTTCAATTGGTATTTTTGCTTATCTCATATTTTTCAAATATGGAAACTTAGGCAAGTGCTTTATAAACATATGTATGAAAAAAATCAATTTTATTTCATTTAGCCTCTTCATGCTTACTCTAACTAGTTATTTCGGTTTTCTATTAGCAGTTTTAACTATAACCTCAGCTCTATTTATCGGTCTGAGCAAGATACGACTTATTTGAAATTAATTAACTGTACAATTCATAAAAAGAAAGATTTGTGGGGTAGTCCATATATTTTATATATTCTAGAGTTCGTTATCTTGTCAATTTCCAATTATTGATCATTGAGATTCATGGACAATACATATTAATATTTAAGGATCGATATTACCTCTCCTTTTTTCTTCTGGTGCAAATAAATTGAAATGATTGAAGTTTTTCTATTTGGAATCGTATTAGGTCTAATTCCTATTACTTTGGCTGGATTATTTGTAACTGCATATTTACAATACAGACGTGGTGACCAGTTGGACCTTTGATTAATTAACATCTATTTTTTTGCTTGACCTCCTACTTGCTTGAACTCATAGGGGGTCAAATTCAGATTGCTGTTCAATTATTTCAGTACAATTTTGACCTACCAATAACAAGAATGCAATCACGCTCTGTAGGATTTGAACCTAAACAAGAATGCAATCACGCTCTGTAGGATTTGAACCTACGACATCGGGTTTTGGAGACCCACGTTCTACCGAACTGAACTAAGAGCGCGTTATTTTCAATAAAATAAAAGTAATCCTAATATATCTTGCATGTATATACTATCATATAGTATATGATAAAATGAAAGAAAAGATTAATTATGTATGTTCAATTGTAATCGATCTCAATTGATTCCTTTTTACTGTTCAGAAGAAAAAGTAATAGGTAGGGATGACAGGATTTGAACCCGTGACATTTTGTACCCAAAACAAACGCGCTACCAAACTGCGCTACATCCCTTTCAATTGGTCTACAGTGTCATTGTAGAGAATCCCTGTCTTGTTTTCCAACATTTTTATTTATTTCCTAATTTGATATAAACAAATTATATTGCCATTTCTTCTTTTTTTTTTCATATCATATAACATACATACCATATAATAATAAAAAGAATTATATACGCATGAAATAACTATGAAACCCGCCATAAAAAAAGAAATATTTTTAGATAATGTTGAGGCGGAAAGGGACATATTCTTTTTTTAGAAAAAAAAAAGAATATCTACCGAATTGTTGTAGATTTCAATTTCAATTAGAGAGTTCGTGCACAATATAAGCGGAACTATATAGACATCTGATCATATATGTATTACCATTATGTAGTACAAATTACTATAAAGAATAAAGAAGGAGTTTTTAAAATGAGAGATCTAAAAACATATCTCTCCGTGGCACCAGTAGTAAGTACTCTCTGGTTCGGATCTTTAGCGGGTCTATTGATAGAGATCAATCGTTTATTCCCAGATGCGTTGATATTCCCCTTTTTTTCATTCTAGTGATTAACCCATTCTAGTTGTTAACCCGGGAAGGGGTGAAGAAGATTAGAGCTACAATCAAATATCTGTGACTAATCCTCTCCCCTTATCTTATTTTTGATTAGAATCAAAAATAAGTTAGAAAAAGAAAAGAGAAAGAATAAAAGTGGATTCAACCTCAGTCAAATCGGACTTGGGCCTAGGTTCCAATTAAATTAATAAACGAGTGATAACGGAAATAAAAATTGGATGGCTAGCACAAAAATATAATACAAGATACTGAAATGAAAAATGAAATACTGTACTGCGATTCTAAATTTTGAAATCCTTGTATTACTTATTATTACTATAATATGATTGCAACGAAATCTTTCATCATTTTAGCAACTTCTGCTTTTTTCGTTCCTTTTTTCTTTTCGTTGTTTTCTTTTGGATCTGAAAAGAAAATAGTTGCGTAAATCAAAAATACAAAGGAGGTTCATGGCCAAGGGTAAAGATGCCCGAGTAACGGTTATTTTGGAATGTACTAGTTGTGTTCGAAACATTTCTAATAAAGAATCAATGGGGATTTCCAGATATATTACTCAAAAGAATCGACACAATACACCTAGTCGATTGGAATTGAGAAAATTCTGTCCCTGTTGTTACAAACATACGATTCATGGGGAGATAAAGAAATAGATCCGTCTGCGTGTAACCCTTCCATTCCAAGGAAAATGAAAAATGACATATAGAAAATAGATTTTCTATTTAATAATAAAAAAAAAATAAATCCTATTTCTTAATTCTAAATCGGTTTTTTTTGATCCGATTGAAATAGGATTTTCGGGATAAGGAATAAACAAACCATGGATAAATCAAAGCGACTCCTTCTTAAATCCAAACGATCTTTTCGTAGGCGTTTGCCCCCGATTCAATCGGGGGATCGAATTGATTATAGAAACATGAGTTTAATTAGTCGATTTATTAGTGAACAAGGAAAAATATTATCTAGACGAGTAAATAGATTGACTTTAAAACAGCAACGATTAATTACTATTGCTATAAAACAAGCTCGTATTTTATCTTTGTTACCTTTTCTTAATAATGAAAAACAATTTGAAAGAAGCGAGGCAATCGCTAGAACTATTGGTCTTAGAACTAGAAATAAATAAGCTTACCTTTCAATTGAATAAAAATGAAAATCTAAACGCTCAAAATAGGATTGATGCTTTGTTCAAAAAATCCGAGAACCCAGATTTGATTTTCGTGTTGTAAGAATAAAAAAAAAGAATGAGGGAAGCAGAATCAATCTTTTTTTTATTGAGCATCTTTGTTCATTTTGACAATTTGATGATATTTATCATACTAATTTCTACTCTACCTTCCCGGCGTTCATTCTGCAGGGAACTCCATTTAAACTATTCCGATGGATTCTTTCCACTCTTCTTATTTTCTAATCTCATTTGAAATCATATAAAGACAATTCCTATTTAATATAGCGATTTGTGCAAGTATTTTACGATTAAGAAGCAACTGCTTCTTGTACAGATTGTTCATTAATCCACTATAATTATAGTATACTTTACTGTCTCGAACTACTGCATTTATTCGAGCGATCCATAAATGGCGAAAATCCCTTTTTTTCCTAACTCTATCCCGATAGGATGAAACCAAAGCTCTTATTTTCTGTTGAGTAATAGTTCGAGTAAGTCTTGAATGAGCCCCTCGAAAACTTGATGCAAATAAACGAATTTTTGTTCTACGTCTCCGAGTTATATATCCTCGTTTAATTCTGGTCATTGAATAAAAAAACTTTGATGAATAACTAATTGATTTCTTTTCTTTCAGTTATTCCTTTCCTAGTCTATTAATAACAAAACGGATTTTTCCAATGTATAAAAAAAAATTCCAATGGCTTTTGCTACTATAACCTTCCCGACCACTATTTTTTTTTTTTTTTTCTTTTTTGGGCAGACATTTCATCTCATAATAAAAAATTGTATTCATATTTTGATACTAAGTATCAAAAAAGCATAGTAAACGTAAAAAAAAAAAAAAAAGAAATGGATAAAGAAATAGTGGTTTCCATCGTTTCTATGGTTAGTTCTTAAACGGTGAGGTCCTCTCTATACACCGGAGCTCGTTCTTTTCTATTGTTAACTTGTACAGTTCACGTTCTTTGGCTCTACCCATGAATTATCCTTCTTTCACAATAAGATTTACCTATGCAGTAACGGTATTTAATTATGAAGATTCGCCGGGTAGCTAACCCTCTTAGTCCGTTTTTGCAAGAAGAAGGGTATAATATAATCCTTCTGTTAAATAGGATTTCCTCCGCGTAATGGATAAGCATTTATTACCCATGGGGAATTCTTTCTCATCTTAAATGGAAAACGGGGGTGATTGGATTTGCACCAATATAAACCATAAATTTGATACACAATAAAGGGTACGAGAAATCTTTTTTTTTTTTTAGATAGTGAATGTAGCTCTTCCATTCTATCCTATCCATTCACTGGTATTGATCGTTGATACTGGAAAAATACTTTCCTTTCTTTTGTGCCAGTCTATGATCTGAACGAGTCGCACATACACCCTAGTACATGTTCCTCGACGCTGAGGACATCCCCGAAGGGCGGGCGATTTGGTGACATTTTTGATTGGCTGTCTTGTGTTTCTAATAAGTTGTTTAATAGTTGGCATGTTGAATCATATACATAATGAATTGGTTTAGATCGATCCTAACCGGATGATTATGAATTAGTTCTAGATTCTATATTACTAATTAATAGTATTAATAATACTAGATTAATTAATAGAAAAGATTCTATTAAATCCAGTAAGAAGATAAAATCTCAAATTGTGGATTTGCAAAAAATACCTTTTTATTCAACGGCTACAAGATCAACAATTCCATGAGCTTGGGCTTCTGTTGCTGACATAAAAACATCCCTTTCCATGTCTTCGGATATAACCCATAAGGGTTTGCCTGTTCTTTGTACATAAACTCTTGTGATGCTTTCCCGCAACTTCAGTAGTTCTTCCGCTTCCAAGATAAATTCTCCCGTTTGTGCCTCATAAAAAGAACTAGCAGGTTGATGGATCATTACCCTGATGATTTAATAAATGGTTTCTCTATCTCACATGATGAGTTAAAGAGAAAAACAATAAATAAATTGAAACAACCGTACAGGCATCTTTTGTGCATTGCATACGGCTTCACAATGGAATTCATTTTCACCTTCCATCAAAGGAATAGAAAATATAGGATCTATCAGACCCCGAGGAGTAAATGATCCAATAACCACCCTTCCTTTTATTTTGAAGTAATTTTTAAATACTATGATGGCTCCGTTGCTTTATTATTTGTCGTCTTTTATTCAGCAATCCCAAAGTTTCTTTTTTTTTTTTTGTAATTCAAATAAAAATAAAGAAAAAAAATTTATTTATTTATTTGAATATTCTTTCATAACCGAAATATTGTTAAGAGTCTTCTGTTGTGAAAACAAAAAAGTTTGTGACGCTGAAAGAGGGGGCCCTCGATAGATCAAATAAAATAGGAAATGCCTTTTATCTCATACTACTGTTTCGATACATAATCTTAAGGATTTAGAAAAAACAAAAGAATAAAAAAGGGTCTCATATCGAATTCAAAGTGCCATGCTATTATTACTTAATATTCATATTTTTTATGGCGAAGGCATAGTTTTTTTTTTTCTTTTTTGTCTCAAATTTCACTAAAAAAAGCAGTGGCGCCAAGCGTGAGGGAATGCTAGACGTTTGGTAATTTCTCCACCGACTAGAATAAAAGACCCCATTGAGGCGCCTAATCCCATGCATATTGTCTGTACATCAGGTCGCACAAATTGCATAGTATCATAAATAGCTACTCCGGGTATTACCCATCCGCCGGGAGAGTTTATAAATAAATACAGATCTTTGGTATCATCCTCTATACTGAGATATACCATAAGACCGATAAGTTGATTTGAGATCTCGCTATCAACCTCTTGGCCTAAAAAAAGTAATCTTTCTCGATAAAGTCGGTTGATTAGGATAAAATTGTATACCTTAAGAACCGTACATGCACCTTTTGATGCATACGGTTCAACAAAAATTGTGAAAAAAAAAAAAAAAGAATCAATGTTTAGATTCCAGTCTTTTTTACTTTAGCGGGATCTTTTTAACTTCTAATGAACGGGCCTTCCTTTTTTCAAGAAAGATTCGTTTTGGCTCCTTTATCTATAATCTATACTATAAAAAAAAAACGAATTCATTCAATTTATTGACCTAACTTTTCATTGATGTATTCTTTCATCGAAATTCAATTGAAATTACGATGTAATTTTCTTGTTTCTGAATGGGCTTCTTCACTTCAATTCTTTTAGGTTTATGCTATACTCCGAGTAAAGATACGCCTGATTTGGATTTGCACATATAGGACAAATGCCTAAATACCATGTCTTTGTGCTACGACTTCTTTTTCTTTTTTTTTTTTTCATTAGTTTAGTTTTATGTTTTTTATACCAAATATTCAACGTATTCATCATATGACTCGATTGATTAGCAGTTTTAGATCACTGCTATTTATAACTAAAATATGATACAAGTAGTAATTATCGAATCCATATATTCAAAATTGGGTTTTTTCTAAACGGAGCCTCTATACTTCATTTTATTGGTCCAACCAAGCAAACCATAAATTTTTCTAATTGATAAGATTAATCTGTATACCCCCTCAAAAAAATAGATCTAATTACACTTCACGCTCCAAATTTTTGATAATTCAATCAATCTTTCTTGGGCGAAAGAGAGGATATCTCGATCGGGGGAGAGAACGGGGAAATCCCATATGACCCAATATATCTGACAAGTCGCACTATACGTCAACCCAAGATGCATCTTCCTCTCCAGGACTTCGAAAAGGTACTTGTGGAACACCAATAGGCATAAAATGAAAGAAAAAAAAAATAATTAAGTACTATAGCTCACTTTGATATGGAAGCGTAACCACAGGTTTATTGTCTTAATAAATAAGATTTGTCTTTATCAGATTTTACCTTTTTTATCATATTTTATATATAAATTGAATAAGTTCATAAAAAAGGAAGACAGAATGAATAAAGGAAAATTCTTTCGAATAGGTCTTTTTTTTTTGTATCATGAACAAATCTGTATGCATTCACTCATAGAAAATAGGATCAACTCCGACTCACCATTGCGTATTGGTACTTATCGGGTATAGAATAGATCTGCTTCTTTTTGTTCCTACGAACCTAATTTTTCCATTATTACTAAAATCATAGACCAAATAGTAATCCTTTCTCTGAGATAATCCCCTGAAAGGGGGAGGTCCATAGCCTATAGTTTTTTTTTTAGTGCAATAAAGTTACATAGTGTCTATTTTTCGTTGCTAAAGGGGTATTTCCATGGGTTTGCCTTGGTATCGTGTTCATACCGTCGTATTGAATGATCCCGGTCGTTTGCTTTCTGTTCATATAATGCATACAGCTCTAGTTGCTGGTTGGGCCGGTTCAATGGCTCTATACGAATTAGCGGTTTTTGATCCCTCTGATCCTGTTCTTGATCCAATGTGGAGACAAGGTATGTTCGTTATACCCTTCATGACTCGTTTAGGAATAACCAATTCATGGGGCGGTTGGAGTATCACAGGAGGGACTATAACGAATCCGGGTATTTGGAGTTACGAAGGTGTGGCCGGAGCACATATTGTGTTTTCTGGCTTATGCTTCTTGGCCGCTATTTGGCATTGGGTGTATTGGGATCTAGAAATATTTTGTGATGAACGTACAGGAAAACCTTCTTTGGATTTACCGAAGATTTTTGGAATTCATTTATTTCTTGCAGGGGTGGCTTGCTTTAGTTTTGGTGCATTTCATGTAACAGGATTATATGGTCCTGGAATATGGGTGTCCGATCCTTATGGATTAACCGGAAGGGTACAATCTGTTAATCCAGCGTGGGGTGTGGAAGGGTTTGATCCTTTTGTTCCGGGAGGAATAGCCTCTCATCATATTGCAGCAGGTACATTGGGTATATTAGCGGGCCTGTTCCATCTTAGTGTCCGTCCGCCCCAACGTCTATACAAAGGATTACGTATGGGAAATATTGAAACAGTCCTTTCCAGTAGTATTGCTGCTGTCTTTTTCGCAGCTTTTGTTGTTGCTGGAACTATGTGGTATGGTTCAGCAACTACTCCCATTGAATTATTTGGTCCTACTCGTTATCAATGGGATCAGGGATACTTCCAGCAAGAAATATATCGAAGAGTAGGTGCTGGCCTAGCCGAAAATCAAAGTTTATCCCAAGCTTGGTCTAAAATTCCTGAAAAATTAGCTTTTTATGATTACATCGGCAATAATCCCGCAAAAGGTGGATTATTCAGAGCGGGCTCCATGGACAACGGAGATGGAATAGCTGTTGGGTGGTTAGGACACCCCATTTTTAAAGATAAAGAAGGGCGTGAACTTTTTGTACGTCGTATGCCCACTTTTTTTGAAACATTTCCGGTTGTTTTGGTAGATGGAGACGGAATTGTTAGAGCTGATGTTCCTTTTAGAAGGGCAGAATCGAAGTATAGTGTTGAACAAGTAGGTGTAACTGTTGAGTTCTATGGCGGTGAACTCAATGGAATCAGTTATAGTGAGCCTGCTACTGTGAAAAAATATGCTAGACGTGCTCAATTGGGTGAAATTTTTGAATTAGATCGTGCTACTTTGAAATCCGATGGGGTTTTTCGTAGTAGTCCAAGGGGTTGGTTTACTTTTGGGCATGCTTCGTTTGCTTTGCTCTTCTTCTTCGGACACATCTGGCATGGTGCTAGAACCTTGTTCAGAGATGTCTTTGCTGGTATTGATCCAGATTTGGATGCGCAAGTAGAATTTGGTGCATTCCAAAAACTTGGAGATCCAACTACAAGAAGACAAGTAGTCTGATATAACATTGCTCGGTTATTTTTTGCCTTTATTTTTGTGATTTGACATAGATAGAATACCGGATAAATCTTGATTTGGATTGCTGCCTTTTTGTTTTTTTGACTTTTGTCTTGAACTTGAATCCGGAAAAAATTTCCCAATAAATAGGTATGGAAGCTATAATTGTAAACCTAAATTAAATCTATGGAAGCATTGGTTTATACATTCCTCTTAGTCTCGACTCTAGGAATCATTTTTTTCGCTATCTTTTTTCGCGAACCACCTAAAGTTCCAACTAAAAAGATGAAATGATTTTTCATTATCTCAATTGAAGTAAAGAGCCTCCCAATATTAGGAGGCTCTTTACTTTACTTCAACTAGTCCCCGTGTTCCTCGAATGGATCTCTTAGTTGTTGGGAGGGTTGCCCAAAAGCAGTATATAAGGCATACCCGGTAAAACTTACAAGTAAACCAGATATAGAGATGGCAACTAGAGTTGCTGTTTCCATTTTTATATAATTTCAAGACCACAATGGATCTATGATAAGATCATTTATTTACAATGGAATGGTATACAAAGTCAACAGATCTCAATCAATACAAAATAGAATTTATGGCTACACAAACAGTTGAGGATAGTTCTAGATCTGGTCCAAGACGAACGATTATAGGGGATTTACTGAAACCATTGAATTCGGAATATGGGAAAGTAGCTCCTGGTTGGGGAACTACTCCTTTGATGGGTGTTGCGATGGCTCTATTTGCGATATTTTTGTCTATTATTTTGGAGATTTATAATTCTTCCATTTTACTGGACGGAATTTCAATGAATTAGATTCGATTCACAAGAACCCCTAAATAACTGCTCAATAGAAATATTGTGGGTCTCCCGTTTTTATCCCACTCTTGTTTGGTAGTTCGATCGTGGAATTTTTTTTTTTTTTTTATGTATTTCCGGAATATGAGTGTGTGACTTGTTATAATTGATCCTATGGATACTACAGAAAAAAAATCTGTCATTTTGATCAAAATGGTTTTATTTCGTTGGATATTCAGTCTAGTCTAGTATCTGGAGCACGCAATATATGAAATAAATTCAAAAATATTATAACTATGATTCATACTTATCAGACCTCGCGGCCGGACTCCAAAAAAAGAGTTAGAAGTGATAAATCCACAATTTTTTTTTCCAACTCCCGTTTATTCTTTTTTTTTTTTATTATTAAAGGATAAACGTTTCTTTGCATTTATTATTTTCATTATAAAAAATCATTGAATAAGCGATGATCCAAAGGTTCTTACTCAGAGAATTTTTGAACTTTTTTATTTTGTTTTGGAAGGTTTTATTGACTCATCGTGGTTCTAGTATGAATCTGTGGTTTTAATTGATTCATAGGGTCTTAACAAGAGAATTCCTATCAATAAATAATAAAGAAAACAAGAGTAAAGTCGCATTACACACAAATAAAAATAATAAAAAAAAAAA